TTGTGGTTGTGATGCCTCATTTTAAGATTTCTCGATTGTACTCCTATTTTCATTACACTTTCTTCGATTTTATTGATTTTATTTCAATAGAGTATAAATCTTTTATACAAACAAAACAAATAAAACTTTCTTCTTTTCACCTCGCTTCGGGCTTTTATAAAAAAATTTCCAAATAGAATTCTCATTTTGATTTCGAATTTGGAAATTTCCAATATTTGAATTGGGGTTTTGATTTTTAACCGATAACCGAATTCTTGTTATGATTTTTCCTCCATAAATTCACCAAAAACCAAAAATAGGGGGGTATGCCAAAGAAAGGAAGTCTCACTAACTCTTTGATTGTGGGTAGTAAAGGAGTAAAAATCGTCTGGAATTCACATACGAAAATTTTGAATTACTAAATCAAAATGGGTTTGTTTATCCGGGATTCAACAAAAAAAAATAAGGATATAAAATCCATTGAAATGTGCTTTTGTTTTCCGCTTTATGTTCTGCTCGGAACGAGCCTCTACGAGACGAGCAAGCTTATGAGAATGACTTTATTTCGATGACCCAAGCAACTGCGAGTGTCCAGTTACAAACAATAAAAAATACAATAATGAGTAAATAAAAACGATACAACTTTTTGTATTTCAATATTGATTATTATAAATATCTAATTTAGAATTATTTAAAATTCTAGGGCTATACGGACTCGAACCGTAGACCTTCTCGATAAAAGAGATCGAACAGGTTCTTATCAAAATGATTCGAACTCTTTCAAAGACCCAACACGCATTTTTTTTTTGCATTGGGCTCCTTCATTAACTGCTAGAAATATCAGTTAGTCTACCATATTTTTCTTTTTTTTTCTGTCAAGAAAAAAAGGAAATGGCTCCACGTGCTCGAATTCATTATTTGGATTCTAATATAGGAGTACTGCCAAAGTGTTTCAAAGAAAGGTTATCTTGACGTAGGTCTGCTTCTGGCCTAGATCAACCTAAGTTAAATGGAGTCTCTATCATCCTCATCCTGATTAAAGAATCAAATATGAAACTTCATACGCCTTAAGGTTCATAGGACAAAAAGAGAATTTTTGAGGTCCTTATACTCATTATGCCCAGCATTGAATAGACTTAGGTATTCACCCTATCAATATCTCAAATCAATGATGGATCCCTTTTGGTTCCTATCCTAAATGGGCACCTGAATCGAACCGAACCCTTTGTCAGGCTATTGTTCTCTTGTTTTGTTACCTAAAAGTCTGGAGTCAGACATTGATTTCTCAAAAAGACCAATTCTTTGATTGCATGATGGACTTCTTTAAAAAACATTGGCGCGCGTGTAAACGAGGTGCTCTACCTAACTGAGCTATAGCCCTTGTGCTTGTGATACCCTTTAATATCAATATCATATTATGGAGATATTTTATTTTTCTTGTCAAGATGAATATTCCATGATCCAACATCATATGATCTTTTTGATTGCTATTGCTTAGAAGTAATATTGTATTTATAATCGATCGATGGAATGGTCCCCCTTTTTTTGTTTCTCATTAATAATGATAAATGGCCTACTTAACTCAGTGGTTAGAGTGTTGCTTTCATACGGCGGGAGTCATTGGTTCAAATCCAATAGTAGGTAAAACTTATTAGATACCACGTTCAATGGTATCTAATAAGTTTTTCTACTCACTTATTTTGTATCTCTTCTATCCTATCCTATTTGATTTTCGAATTGAAACTTAAACTTTTTTACTTACATCAGAAAGAATCCGATTCCGCTTGATTGTATTCAATCGACAGAATCCGTATGTGTATAAACACAAATTCTTTTGATTATTCTATTCGGGTGCACCAACTAGTTACGAAATTGCATTGAGAACCTCTACTCGTGTCCTAGCCCGTCTGAGAGCTAGATTTGCCTCAATTGTTTGTCTCTTGCTTTCAGCTTTCCTCAAGCTAGTTTCCGCTATTTCAAGAGTTTGCTGAGCTTCTTGGGGATCAATGTCACTACTCTTCTCCGCATCATTTACTAAAACGGTGATCTCGTTATTACCTATTCGAGCAAAACCACCCATTAGAGCCATCGTTAACCATTGGTCGTTAAAGCGTATTCGCAAAATACCTATATCTACGGCTGTGGCAATAGGCGCGTGATTTGGTAATACGCCAATTTGTCCACTATTCGTAGATAAAATGATTTCTTTCACTTCTGAATCCCAAACAATTCGATTAGGGGTCAGTACACAAAGATTTAAGGTCATTTCTTCAAATTGCTCTCCATTTCTAAGTTTGTAGCCTTCGCAGTAACTTCATCGATGTTCCCTACTAAATAAAAGGCCTGTTCAGGAAGACCATCGAATTCTCCGGACAGGATCAATTTAAACCCTCTAATTGTTTCTGCTAGACCAACATATTTTCCCGGAGAACCGGTAAATACTTCTGCTACGAAAAAGGGTTGCGATAAGAAACGTTCAATTTTTCGGGCTCTTGCTACGGTTAAACGGTCCTCTTCGGAT